TTTTTATAGTTCTTATGATGCACTTGGGGCTTATCGGCGTAAACGAATCCTTTTATATAGTCCTTTGTGGCTTCGGTGGAGATTAGATCAACGCGTCGTTGGCTCAAGAGAAGTTCCCATCGAAGTTCAATATGAATCTTTTGGTAATTCTAATGAGATTTATAAACACTATCGAATAGTGGGAAGTATAAAAAGAGAAATTCGTTGTATATATATTCGAACTACTGTGGGTCATCTTTCTTTTTATCGAGAAATAGAAGAAGCCATACAGGGGTTTTGCCGTGCCTACTCATAGGCTATGTAACTCATACGCTCTATAAAAATAAATTCTATTAGTGATGCCCATACTCGCAGGAATTCGGGTCTCCCCAATTTAACTGGTATCAAAATTTCTTAATTTCTGTGTGAATCAGGATTAAGGAAAGGAAGTTTTCGAATCACTGACTCAGGCCCATTGTGGAATCTTACTCAGCAGAATATGGAGGTCCTTATGGCAGAACGGGCCGATCTGGTCTTTCACAATAAGGTGATAGATGGAACTGCTATTAAACGACTTATTAGCAGATTAATAGATCATTTCGGAATGGCATATACATCACATATCCTGGATCAAGTGAAGACTTTGGGTTTCCAGCGAGCCACTGCTACATCTATTTCATTAGGAATTGATGATCTTTTAACAATACCTTCTAAGGGATGGTTAGTCCAAGACGCTGAACAACAAAGTTTTCTTTTAGATAAAAACCATCATTATGGGAATGTACACGTGGTAGAAAAATTACGTCAATCCATTGAGATATGGTATGCTACAAGTGAATATTTGAGACAAGAAATGAATCCTAATTTTCGTATGACTGATCCCTCTAATCCAGTCCATCTAATGTCCTTTTCGGGTGCTAGAGGAAATGTATCTCAAGTACACCAATTAGTAGGTATGAGAGGATTAATGTCGGATCCTCAAGGACAAATGATTGATTTACCCATTCAAAGCAATTTACGAGAAGGGCTTTCTTTGACAGAATATATAATTTCTTGCTACGGAGCCCGCAAAGGAGTTGTAGATACTGCTGTACGAACATCAGATGCTGGATACCTCACGCGTAGACTTGTTGAAGTAGTTCAACACATTCTTGTACGTAGAACGGATTGTGGTACTATACGAGGTATTTACGTGAGTCCCAAAAATGGTATGACGGAAAAAATTTTTGTTCAAACACTAATTGGTCGTGTATTAGCAGACGATATATATATTGGTCTACGATGTATTGCCACTCGAAATAAGGATATTGGAATTGGACTTGTCAATCGATTTATAACCTTTCGAGCACACCCAATATATATTCGAACCCCTTTTAATTGCAGGAGTACTTCTTGGATCTGCCAATTATGTTATGGCCGTAGCCCTACTCATGGTGATCTGGTTGAGTTGGGAGAAGCCGTAGGCATTATTGCGGGTCAATCAATTGGGGAACCGGGGACTCAACTCACATTAAGAACTTTTCATACGGGCGGAGTATTCACAGGTGGTACTGGCGAACATGTACGAGCTCCCTCTAATGGAAAAATGAAATTTGATGAGTATTTGGTTCATCCCACACGTACCCGTCATGGGCATCCTGCTTTTCTATGTTTTATAGACTTGTATGTAACTATTGAGAGTCGAGATATTATACATAATGTTAATATTCCAACAAAGAGTTTGATTTTAGTTCAAAATAATCAATATGTAGAATCGGAACAAGTGATTGCCGAGATTCGTGCCGGAACGTCCACTTTTCGTTTTAAGGAGAGGGTTCTAAAACATATTTATTCTGAGTCAGAAGGAGAAATGCACTGGAGTACTGATGTGCATCATGCGCCCGAATATCCGTATAGTAATGTTCATCTAGTACCAAAAACAAGTCATTTATGGATATTAGCAGGAGGTCTATGCAGATCCAGTATAGTGTCTTTTTCACTCCACAAGGATCAAGATCAAATGAATTCTAATTCTTTTTCTGTCGAAGAAAGAAATATCTTTGATTTGACTAATGATCAAGTAAGACATAAATTTTTTGGTAAAAGTAAAAAGGATGGGAAAATTTTTGAGTATTCAAAACCTTATCGAATCATATCCAATGGTCATTGGAATCTCATAGATCCCTCTATTTGTCAAGAGAATTCCGATGATTCCTTGGCGAAAAAGCGAAGAAATCGATTCGTGATTCCCTTACAATATGATCAAGAACGAGAAAAGAAACTAATACGATCTTTTTGTATTTATATTAAAATACCTATAAATGGTATTTTACGTAAAAATAGTATTCTTGCTTATTTTGATGATCCGCGATATAGAAGAAGCAGTTCGGGAATTAATAAATATGGGATTGTCGAAGTAGATTCAATCGTAAAAAAAGAGAATTTGATTGAGTATCGAGGAGCAAAAAAATTTAGTCCGAAATACCAAATGCAAATGAGAGTAGATCGATTTTTTTTCATTCCCGAGGAAGTGCATATCTTCCCCGTATCTTCGCCCATAATGGTCCGAAACAATAGTATCGTTGGAGTAGATACACGACTTGCTTTAAATATAAATACAAGAAGCCAAGTAGGTGGATTAGTCCGAGTGGAGAGAAAAAAAAGGAGTATTGAACTGAAAATTTTTTCTGGAGATATTCATTTTCCTGGAGAGGCGGATAAAATATCTAGGCACGGCGGCATTTTGATACCACCAGGAATGGAAAATAAAAATTATAAGGGATCAAAAAAACTTAAAAATTGGATCTATGTTCAACGGATCACACCTATAAAAAAAAAGTATTTTGTTTTGGTTCGGCCCGTAGTCCCATATGAAATATCCGATGGAATAAATTTAGCAACACTTTTTCCTCAGGATCTCTTGCAGGAAAAGGATAATGTACAACTTCGAATTGTCAATTATATACTTTATGGAAATAGCAAGTCAATTCGAGGAATTTCTCACACAAGTATTCAATTAGTTCGGGCTTGCTTAGTATTGAATTGGGACCAAGAAAAAAGGGGTTTTATAAAAGAAGAGGTTCATGCTTCCTTTGTTGAAATAAGGGCAAATGATCTGCTTCGTGATTTCATCAGAATTGAGTTAGTAAAGTCCACTATTTCTTATACCGTAAAAAAGTATGATACGTCAAGTTCAGGATTGATTTACAATATTGGATTAGATCGTACCAATATAAATCCTTTTAATTCCAAGGCAAAGACTCAATCATTTCCCCAACATCAGGGAACTCTTGGTACGTTGTTGAATCGAAATAAGGAATGCCAATCTTTCCGAATTTTGTCATCATCCAATTGTTCTCGAATTGGCCCCTTTAATACTTCGAGATATAATAATGCGACAAAAGAATTGGATCCCATGAATCCAATTAGGGATTTGTTGGGTCCCTTAGGTACTACTGTATTTAAAATAGCGAATCCTTGTTTATATTACTATTTAATAACTTATAATCAAATCCTTTTAAAGAACTATTTGTTACTTGACAATTTTCAACAGACTTTCCAAGTACTTCAATTTCACTACTGTTTCCTAGATGAAAATAGTAGGATTTATAATCCCGATCCGTGTAGTAACATCATTTGTAATTTATTCCATTTTAATTGGTGTTTTCTCCATCACGATTATTGTGAAGAGGCATGGACAATAATTAGCCTTGGCCTATTTCTTTGTGAAAATTTATGTCTATTGAAATACGGATCACGCATAAAAAAATCTGGTAAAATTATAATTGTTCATGTTGACTCTTTAGTTATAAGATCAGCTAAGCCCTATTTGGTCACTCCGGGAGCAACTGTTCATGGCCATTATGGTAAAACCCTTTATGAAAGAGATACATTAATTACATTTATATATGAAAAATCGAGATCCGGCGATATCACGCAAGGTCTTCCAAAAGTGGAACAAATCTTAGAAGTTCGTTCAATTGATTCAATATCGATGAACCTCAAAAAGAGAGTTGAAGGTTGGGACGAACGTAGCCGAAGGCTTCTTGGGATACCTTGGGGATTCTTGATTGGAGCTGAACTAACCATAGCACAAAGTCGTATCTCTTTGGTTAATAAGATCCAAAAGGTTTATCGATCCCAGGGGGTACAGATCCATAATAGACATATAGAGATTATTGTACGTCAAGTAACATCAAAAGTGTTGGTTTCAGAAGATGGAATGTCTAATGTGTTTTTACCTAGGGAACTGATTGGATTGTTGCGAGCAGAGCGAGCAGGGCGTGTTTTGGACGAAGCGATCTGTTATCGGGCAATCTTATTGGGAATAACGAAGTCATCTCTGAATACTCAAAGTTTCATATCCGAAGCGAGTTTTCAAGAAACTGCTCGAGTTTTAGCAAAAGCTGCTCTACGAGGTCGTATTGATTGGTTGAAAGGGCTGAAAGAGAACGTTGTTCTGGGGGGGATTATACCGGTTGGTACTGGATTCAAAAAATTAGTACATCGTTCAAAGCAAGATAAAAACATTCATTTGAAAATAAAAAGGAAGAATCTATTCGAATTGGAGATGAGAGATATTTTGTTACACTATAGAGAATTTTGAGAATTTTATTTGTTCTTGCGTCCCCGAACTATTTCCATGGGACATCAGACCAATCATTTACATGATACATGATTTAGTAATTCCTAACAAGAGGTTCATTCTTTTGACTTGAATTCTCTGGTCCGATTATGGATTTGGTAATCAACGAAAAATAAAGAATGAAAATAAATTCATGATTTTGGTCGTAGATCAATGGTCAATCCTGGTATAAGGTTCCGTCGGAACAATTATTTATTTCACAGGTTACTGAATCTCTCTAAAAAAAAAAACAAAGAGAAAGTGTGGCAAAATGGGAAGACGATATTGGAACATAAATTTGGAAGAGATGATGGAAGCAGGAGTTCATTTTGGTCATGGTACTAAGAAATGGAATCCTAGAATGGCTCCTTACATCTCTGCAAAGCGTAAAGGTATTCATATTACAAATCTTACTATAACTGCTCGTTTTTTATCAGAAGCCTGCGATTTAGTTTTTGATGCAGCAAGTATGGGAAAAAACTTCTTAATCGTTGGCACCAAAAATAAAGCAGCGGATTTAGTAGCATCAGCAGCAATAAGGGCTCGATGTAATTATGTTAATAAAAAATGGCTTGGTGGTATGTTAACAAATTGGTCTACTACAGAAACAAGACTTCAGAAGTTCAGGGACTTAAGAGCGGAACAAAAAATGGGGAAACTCGCCCGTCTCCCAAAAGGAGATGCAGCAATGTTGAAGAGAAAGTTATCCACCTTGCAAACATATCTGGGTGGGATCAAATATATGACGGGATTGCCCGATATTGTAATTATCGTTGATCAGCAAGAAGAATATATGGTTCTTCGAGAATGTGTCATTTTGGGCATTCCGACGATTTGTTTAATCGATACAAATTGTGACCCAGATCTTGCAGATATTTCTATTCCGGCCAACGATGATGCTATAGCATCGATTCGATTGATTCTTACCAAATTAGTATCCGCAATTTTGGAGGGCCGAAATAGTTATATAAAAAAAGGTTGATTATATTATAATATTATAATATAATAGTTAAGAAAAAGAAGAAGAAGATTAGTTCCTTTTTGTTGAACTCCATGTATTTCTTTGATTGTTTATTATTTTGGTTTGTATTTTTAAACTATGTTTTGAATATTGAATAAAAAATGATTGGTATTTTTTTTTTATGTAATTTATTGGTATTTTATGTAATTTATTGGTATTCTAAATATAATGTATGATTCCTATTAATAAATGAAGGTAGATGAATTGAGAAAGATATGGTTGAATCAAAATGATTCCTTTTTTAAGTTCTATTTCTATTTCTATTTCTATTATAGGGCAATATGAATGTTATACTATGTTCCATTAAAACACTCAAAGGGTTATACGATATGTCAGGTGTAGAAGTAGGCCAACATTTATATTGGGAAATAGGAGGTTTACAAATTCATGCCCAAGTGCTTATCACTTCTTGGGTTGTAATTGCTATTTTATTAGGTTCAGCCATCATAGCTGTTCGGAATCCACAAACCATTCCGACCGACGGGCAGAATTTCTTCGAATATGTCCTTGAATTTATTCGAGACTTGAGCAAAACTCAGATTGGAGAGGAGTATGGTCCTTGGGTTCCATTTATTGGAACGATGTTCCTATTTATTTTTGTTTCTAACTGGTCAGGTGCTCTTTTACCTTGGAAAATCATAAAGTTACCTCATGGGGAGTTAGCTGCGCCCACGAATGATATAAATACTACTGTTGCTTTAGCTTTACCCACGTCAGTGGCATATTTCTATGCGGGTCTTAGCAAAAAAGGATTGGGATATTTCGGTAAATACATTCAACCAACTCCAATACTTTTACCAATTAATATCCTAGAAGATTTTACAAAGCCTTTATCTCTTAGTTTTCGACTTTTCGGGAATATATTGGCTGATGAATTAGTAGTTGTTGTTCTTGTTTCTTTAGTGCCTTCAGTAGTTCCTATACCTGTCATGTTTCTTGGATTATTTACAAGTGGTATTCAAGCTCTTATTTTTTCAACTTTGGCTGCGGCTTATATAGGTGAATCCATGGAGGGTCATCATTGACTAACTTTCGAAATAGTTTTTTAAGCTTATCCCAATTAAAGCAATGCGGGGTTCAATATAATCCACAGGGCTGGATAAGAAAATGAAAATAGCTAATATTATGTATTGTAGTATTGTATATATGAAGAAAGATAGATGATATTGCAGAGTTTTAAAGATAAAAAAGGATTGGGTGGGGGGTCCTACTAGATATATGTACAGAATACGATTTAGATATATGTACAGAATACGATTTAATATTAATAGAATAATAAATAATAGAATAATAAAGTGCAGGTGGTTTACGTTATGGAAGAAAAAAAGTATATGTTATTTACTAGTTAGATAGGAATTATCCCTATCTCTTTTTTTCTAACTCACTTCATTTAGAATTTATATAGATTCAAATATCAGTCCTTTTTCGATTTTTTATGTGATTGTTAATTGAATGAAAGAATATAAGAGTTTCTAAACAAGAAAACACAATGGCTAAAACCGTATGTATCTATTTACATAAAACTCCATCATGGGTAGAAAGAAAGGAAAAACAGTATATGGAAGTAGTTCTTAAAATTAAGTAATATTCTGTTGGAGTTTTTAGCTACTTCGACCCGATAGATTTTAGTGATAAGTATCAAAAAAAAAAAAAAAAGAAGTAAGTAAAAAGGTAGTATAGTAAAGTAAATAGTAAAAGTATAAAAAGAAGTGGATAAAGATTAAGTAGTAATTCATTGGTTGGTTGTATCATTAACCATTTCTTTTTTTTGCGAGGAAATTACCATGAATCCACTTATTTCTGCTGCTTCCGTTATTGCTGCTGGATTGGCTGTGGGGCTTGCTTCTATTGGACCTGGGGTTGGTCAAGGTACTGCTGCGGGCCAAGCTGTAGAAGG